TAAACAAGTGTTTCCGCGACTCTACCACCCGGCCAATTCTGTTCCACTTAATCCCTTTTTCATGGCCACATATCTTTACGGCTAAGAAATGGGAAATCTTTCTCCTGTTACATGAATCAAATGTTTCATTTCATCCGGGAAAAGCCATCTCTTTCTCAACAATGTCTTTGTCATTTGATCCAATAGCGTTCCGTTAGATAGGAAGAAATTTGATAAATACTGATAACTCTCGGATAGAGTATTAGAGCGGAGAGATCCATTAGATAATGAACTATTGGTTCTAAGCCATCTCTGGCGATGAATCAACAATTCGAAGTGCTTTTCTTGCGTATTCTTGATGAGCCAGCGTTTATATAGAGATGCAGGAGGATTTGTTTGGGAAGTAATAAGCCCCTTTGACATCTCTTCATCTGCAAAGAATTCTCGACGTGAAAACACAGAGATAAAGGGCTGATCTTTGAATAGGAAAAAGAATGGATCCGCAGGGTCCCAAATGAATTGGCTTATTCGAAAAAATCCTTGTTCTCTATCTCGTGTCTGGTACTGCATGGTTCCGCTCTGCAAGAACTCCGAATCGTTCTCTTGAAGCTCATCCTCTTTATGATAAATGATCCGCTTGCCCCGAAATGACCCGGCCCAATAGGGAAGTCCCAATTCAGTGGGCCTTTCGATACAATCAAATAGATTGCCACAAGGGCGCCATATTCTAGGAGCCCAAACTATGTAATGGAGTAAACCCTCCTCTATCTGTTGCGGGTGGAGGGCCCCTTCCCCTTCTTCAAACTCCGATTCGTGTTTTTCATAGAAAAATCTCTGATCAATGATAGAAAAAGATCCATTTTGCATCATATCTAACGGATTCCTTGGTTCGGACCGAAGAAGTAATGTCACTCGATTATTATCAAACTGAATGCAATCTTTTTCTGTCCGTGAGAATCCCGCCAGAGCGCCTTCTACTTCTAATAGGCCATGAACTAGATCAGAATCATTCTCAACGAATCCACAAGAAGTGATCCCATTTTTTTCACCGGATCCGGGTGAAGACCAAAGATCTTGAGCGACCGATCCGGCAGAACAACTCAAAAGATAAAGAAGTATCGTTAATCTCTTCATGCTCGTTCCAAGTTCGAAGTACCATTTGTACAAATAAGAATCTCCTTCCTTACACGATTTCTTCTTCATATAGATAGATATAGGATCTATGGGGCAATTACTTATACTTAGAAGTACATTTTGTGCAACAGCCCTTCCTATCTGATAGAAAAGGATCCCATGATCCTGAACCGATCTTACCTGAGATCGCAAATCCCAAGTTTGTCTATGAAGAGCTGATCTAATTGTATTAGTTTCTATAATTGATTTCTTCTGTGTAATACTAATTGATAGGGCCTCATTGAGAAGTGCTACAAGATCTCGTGCATTGGAACCCGTGGTTATGGACCCGAATCCGTTAGTATGGAACGTTTTCTTTTCCAAGTGAAATCCCCTAGTATATGAAAGAATGAAAAAGTGCTTTCGTTGTTGTGGAATAAGAAGCCCTCGTATCTTAATACATGTATTTAATTTATTCGGAGCTATTAGAGCGGGATCCACTTTTTTGGGAATATGAGTCGAAGCAATAACAAGAATATTTCTAGTGGAACATCTTTCACAATCCCTGGAGAGATAGTTCTCTAATAGACCGAGGGATAAGTAATTCGACTCATTCACATACAGATCATGAATGTTTGGAATCCATATTATGCAAGGAGACATTGCTTTTGCTAATTCGAATTGAAGGGTGATATCAAATCGGTCTACTTTCGGCGCCATATACATAGTTAGCGCATTCGTCATAGTTAGCAGCTCCGTATCAAGGTCATCATCAATATCGTCACTATCATCAATATCGTCACTATCATCAATATCGAGATCATCAATATCGATATCGTCACTATCATCAATAAAATAACCTGTAGGCTTGTCATCCAGGAACTTGTTCGGAAATACCGTAATGAAAGGAACATAGGAGTTTGTCGCTAGGTATTTGACCAAACAGGATCGTCCAGTTCCTATAGAACCTATCACTAGAATACCCCTAGAAGGGGATAGGGCTAAGCGGAGCGAAAAGGGTTTTCCATGAGATGGAAAATGAAAACTATTAGCCCCACACAAGGTTTGTGAATAAGTGATTGTCTGATAATGAGCAAGGAATATCCGTCTTTCTGCTAAACAGGATCTATTGAACTCATAATTCATTAGATACTTTTTCTGAATGTCAACTAAGTATCGTAAGTAAATTGATCCCGGTTGTTCAATCATTTGATAACCAGAGTCATTCTTTGATAAAGGATTATTATGAGTCAGACTCAATAGAATTTGATCCATCCTTTTTTCTGTCATTAAGGCGGAGAACTGAACCAAGAATTCTCTTTCTTCATCATAAATCGAATCACTGTTCGCGACCCAGGATTCGATTTTATCATCAATCCAATCACCGTTCACGTTTTTTCTTTTTCTT